TAAAATACTAATACTAGTATACTAGTAAAGGTAAATATAAATATACTAGTAAAGGTAAATATAAAGAAAAAAGAAATATAAAATACATTTTTTGAGTATAAATTTTTAACATAACATGTTATATTTTATTCTAATATATTCTAATATCATTCTAATATCTAATATATAAACTAATATATAAATAAAACTAAACTAATAATAAAACTAAACTAATATATAAAAATATATATAAATATATATATATATATATATATAAAAAAAAAAAGAATAAAAATAAGAATAAAGAAATAAAAGAAATAATAAAGAAATAAAAGAAATAAAGATAATAAAAATATTTATATATTTACATATTATTTAACATATTATTTATATATTCTATATATAATAAAGCTATATATAATAAAGTAATAAAGATATAATAAAGTAATAAAGATATAATAAAGTAATAAAGAATCCGTATGAATAGATTATATATATCTATAGATATCTATATGAATATAATCTAAAGATAGAAAGATAGAAGGAATTTTCATATTGATTGAATTCTAATTAGATAACTAATAGTAAGATTAAGAACTAATAGTAAGATTAAGCAATACATAGTAAGATTAAGCAATACATTTCGCAACGGGAAAAAGATTTTAGAGCAAACCCACACTAGACAAATAAAAGATAGCAAAGGGAATTATAATATAAAAAATTTAAATAATATGCCTTTAATGGAAAGAATCACGGATTGTCGAAGCGTTTGACAGAGCAAATCCCAAAACCAACTCAACAAACAGAATTATACAAGAAGAAAGGTTGATATGTTTAGGACCAATTCATTACTTCTGTAACCTCTGTATTATTTTTGTATCAATCAATGAGATTGTTCAGCAAAAAAGGATTAATGATTAATCGAGGGTATTCTAGAAATACAAAAAAAAAGAACAAGAAAAGAATATGCCCCGTATCCGTGTAACTTAGGATTTGGTTGGGATTATGTTTGGTTGAGTCAGGTTGAAGTTTTTAGAGGAAATCGTGTTATGATTTTCACTTCAAAAATGGACTAGTATCTAGTATTTAGTATACAAAAACAAAAGTGTATCACTAACACTTTCCACTTTCGTCATGGATAGTGAAAGAGAAAAGTCAAAAAGTCCATAAAATAAAGTCCATAAAGTCATATACATAAAAAATTTATATCTACGACAATGAATGAAAAAGGATGAGTATGTTATTCGAGATTTGACAAACAAAGATGGATTCGATCCGTTGGGATATACTAGTTCCCTAGGTAGCATGTATGTAGTAATGCTTTCATTTCTATGGATCAACCAACAAGCAAGTGGTCTATAAACAAGTACTAATGCAGAATGAAAAGTATACTAAAATGGAATACTTTATTTTTAGACAATACTGAATTGAACTACCACTTTTTCATAGAATCTTCCTACTTCCCATTTGATGAAACATAGAATAGATGAATAGTGATTCGATGAAAAATGACTTTACTGTTTTACTTACTATCACTATCAAATTTTAACATATTAATCGAATCATTAGGGTTGTTAATTATAGGTAAGGGTAAGTATTGTTATTGTATTGAAAGAAATGATTTCCTTTGGATAGAGTCCAAAGTGTAAATTGTATACTAAATTGTATACAATATATATGAATAGAAATAGAATCTTTTTCTCATTCTCATATATCTATCATCTATTTTTCTCATACTCATATATCTCAATATATATCTCAATATACGGATTTATATATATTTATTTATGTATATTTATGTATATGTATATTTATGTATATATATTTATATAATAATATATAAAATAATATATTAAGTATATAAAATATAAGATATAAGTATATATAAAGGTAAAGGTATATAAAAAAAGAAAAGGTATATAAAAAAAGACAAAGCTCTCTTCCATAAAATGTATAAACTTATTCTCATCAAAAATAGTTCTTTCTTCTATTTTTATAAGGCTTGTACAATTCACTTTGTATTGTATAAATTTGTATAAATCATATAATAAGAAAAAAAATGGATATTTTAACACGGAACGAAAAAGACAATTTTTAAGATGAGTAGAAAGAGCCCTTATCTTGGCTTGATCCATGGACTAAAACTAAAAGATATAAAGGATCTACTAATCGGATATATAGGATGAATCGGATATATAGGATGAATTCTGGATCCAACAAAATAAAAAAATATATAAAAAATATTAAGGTATTGAGTTATTTAGTCTTTGATCTTGTACTTAGATCTTAATATATGGGTAAGTGCGTAACGTCATTTACATATAAAAAAAAGAAATAAAGTGTTTATTCTTTTATTATTATATTATTATTATTATTATATTATTCTTTTTTTTTTCGGCTCAATCCTTTCTTTTTTAGAAAAAGATTGGGCCGAGTTTAATTGTAATCAATTAGTAGAACAAAAAGGAATTTACTGAATTATGCGATGCGCCCTTCTTTATTATTTCTATTTATCTAGTCTATCGTATCGACCGGCGCGTATTCGAACTTGATCTCTTTCCATACTTCACAAGCAGCAGCCAATTCAGGACTCCATTTGCTAGCTTCACGGATAATTTCAACACCTTCACGAGCAAGATCACGTCCCTCATTACGAGCTTGTACACACGCTTCTAAAGCCACCCTATTAGCTACTGCACCCGGCGCATTTCCCCAAGGGTGTCCTAAAGTTCCTCCACCAAACTGTAGTACCGAATCGTCCCCAAAAATTTCGGTCAGGGCAGGCATATGCCAAACATGAATACCCCCCGAAGCGACAGGTATAACACCCGGCATAGAGACCCAATCTTGAGTGAAAAAGATACCGCGGCTTCGGTCTTTTTCAATAAAATCATCACGTAATAAATCAACAAAACCTAGAGTTATCTCACGTTCCCCTTCTAGTTTCCCTACTACCGTACCGGCGTGGATATGATCTCCACCAGACATACGTAATGCTTTAGCTAGTACACGAAAATGCATACCGTGATTTTTTTGTCTATCAATAACTGCATGCATTGCGCGGTGGATGTGAAGAAGTAGGCCATTATCGCGGCAATAATGAGCCAAGGTAGTATTTGCGGTGAACCCCCCAGTTAAGTAGTCGTGCATTACGATAGGAACTCCCAATTCTCTGGCAGCTTGCGCCCTTTTCATCATTTCTTCACATGTACCCGCAGTAGCATTCAAGTAATGTCCTTTGATTTCACCCGTTTCGGCCTGCGCTTTATAAAGTGCTTCAGCACAAAATAAGAAACGGTCTCTCCAACGCATAAATGGTTGTGAGTTTACATTCTCATCATCCTTGGTAAAATCAAGTCCGCCACGTAGACATTCATAAACTGCTCTACCATAGTTCTTTGCGGATAATCCCAATTTAGGTTTAATAGTACATCCCAATAGGGGACGACCATACTTGTTCAACTTATCTCTTTCAACTTGGATACCGTGAGGCGGACCCTGAAAAGTTTTGACATAAGAAGTAGGAATTCGCAAATCCTCCAAACGTAGAGCTCGCAGGGCTTTGAAACCAAACACATTACCTACAATGGAAGTAAACATGTTAGTAACAGAACCTTCTTCAAAAAGGTCTAAAGGATAAGCTACATAAGCAATATATTGACTTTCCTCCCCAGGAACGGGCTCGATGTGATAGCATCGTCCTTTGTAACGATCAAGACTGGTAAGTCCATCAGTCCACACGGTTGTCCATGTACCAGTAGAAGATTCGGCAGCTACCGCAGCACCTGCTTCCTCAGGCGGAACTCCTGGTTGAGGAGTTACTCGGAATGCTGCCAATATATCAGTATCTTTGGTTTGGTACTCAGGAGTATAATAAGTCAATTTATAATCTTTAACACCCGCTTTAAATCCAACACTTGCTTTAGTCTCTGTTTGTGGTGACATAGGTCCCTCCCTACAACTCATGAATTAAGAATTCTCACAACGACAGGGTCTACTCGATATAGATTAGGCGTGAATAAAACCTTTGACAAAAATCTTTCAAAAAATATTCCAACTAAACTAACAAAAAACAAAAAATATTCCAACTACCAACTAAACTAACAAAGAATATTCCAACTAAACTAAATATTATCAACTAATATAATTATAATCAATTAATTGAAAATGTAAAATGAAATGGTTCCTTATTAGACCATGTATTTGATTCATCAAATACAGTATTATTGTATACTCTTTGATATATATGGCGCAACCCAGTCTTTGTTTTACAAGTTTCTAATTGAATTGTCCTTTTTTTTTAAGAAAAATATCTAAACTAAGAACCCTCTTGACAGAGATATATGTTGTATATGTAAATCCTAGATGTGAAAATAAACATAATTCACCTCTAAAAAGATATTAAAGAATAGGTAAATTCAAAAAAAAATGCCTATCAAAAAAAAAGAGCAGCGGCCTTCTCTTAATATGGATGATATTTTCTATAATGATAGAGAAAAGAGACTTATTCCCAATTGCATCTTATATTTGATATTTGAAAAAAAAATTGGCTGAACTTGAAAATTTACTCATTGACTTGAAAATTTACTCATTGACATTGAATGAGTAAACGATTGCGATTGAATCATATTCGCTTAAGCGATACTAACGATACTAATTAAATAAATTGAATATTTATTATTGAATTAACTATTATTGAATTAACTGATCAACTTGCTATCGGACATTTATTTTCGACTTGCCGCGGCGCTATTCCAAAAAAAAAATTTGACATATTTCACTTTAATTATAATTATGAGAATCAATCCTAACCCTTCGAGTCCCGCAGTTTCCACACTTGAAGAAAAAAACCGAGGGCGTATCGCTCAAATTATTGGCCCAGTACTAGATGTTGTTTTTCCTCCGGGCAAGATGCCTAATATTTATAATGCTTTAGTAGTTAAGGGTCGAGATACTGTCGGTCAGCAAATTAATGTTACTTGTGAGGTACAACAATTATTAGGAAATAACCGAGTTAGAGCTATAGCTATGAGTGCTACGGATGGACTGACGAGAGGAATGGAAGTGATTGACACGGGAGCTGCTCTTAGCGTTCCAGTCGGCGGAGCTACTCTCGGGCGAATTTTCAACGTTCTGGGGGAGCCCGTTGATGAGTTAGGTCCTGTAGATACTCGCATAACATCTCCTATTCATAGATCTGCGCCCGCTTTTATACAGTTAGAGACGAAATTCTCAATCTTTGAAACAGGTATTAAAGTGGTAGATCTTTTAGCTCCTTATCGGCGCGGAGGAAAAATTGGACTATTTGGGGGGGCTGGAGTAGGTAAAACAGTACTGATCATGGAATTGATCAACAACATTGCTAAAGCTCACGGGGGTGTATCCGTATTTGGCGGCGTAGGCGAACGTACTCGTGAAGGAAATGATCTCTACATGGAAATGAAGGAATCCGGCGTAATTAATGAAAAAAATCTTGCAGAATCAAAAGTAGCTTTAGTCTATGGTCAAATGAATGAACCGCCGGGGGCTCGTATGAGGGTTGGTTTGACTGCCCTAACCATGGCGGAATATTTCCGGGATGTTAATGAACAAGATGTGCTTTTATTCATCGACAATATCTTTCGTTTTGTCCAAGCGGGGTCGGAGGTATCCGCCTTATTGGGCAGAATGCCTTCCGCAGTAGGTTATCAACCTACTCTTAGTACAGAAATGGGTTCTTTGCAAGAAAGAATTACTTCTACCAAAGAGGGATCCATAACTTCGATCCAAGCAGTTTATGTACCCGCAGATGATTTGACGGACCCTGCTCCTGCCACGACATTTGCACATTTAGATGCGACTACCGTACTATCAAGAGGATTAGCTGCCAAAGGCATTTATCCAGCGGTGGATCCCTTAGATTCAACGTCAACTATGTTACAACCTAGAATCGTTGGCGAGGAACATTATGAAACTGCGCAACAAGTTAAGCAAACTTCACAGCGTTACAAGGAACTTCAGGACATTATAGCTATCCTTGGGTTGGACGAATTATCTGAAGAAGATCGTTTAACTGTAGCAAGAGCACGAAAAATTGAGCGTTTCTTATCACAACCCTTCTTTGTAGCAGAAGTCTTTACCGGTTCTCCAGGAAAGTATGTTGGTCTTGCGGAAACAATTAGGGGGTTTCGACTGATCCTTTCCGGAGAATTAGACAATCTTCCCGAGCAGGCCTTTTATTTGGTGGGTAACATCGATGAAGCTACCGCGAAAGCTATGAACTTAGAAGTGGAGAGCAATTTGAAGAAATGACCTTACATCTTTGTGTACTAACTCCTAATCGAATTATCTTAGATTCAGAAGTAAAAGAGATCATTTTATCTACAAATAGTGGCCAAATTGGCGTATTACCAAACCACGCCCCTATTGCCACGGCTGTAGATATAGGTCTTTTGAGAATACGCGGGGTCGACGACAAATGGTTGACAGTAGCCCTGATGGGTGGTTTCGCTAGAATAAGTAAGAATGAGATCACCGTTTTAGGAAATGATGCGGAGGTGAGTACTGACATTGATCCGCAAGAAGCTCAACAAACTCTTGAAATAGCTGAAGCTAATTTAAGTAAAGCAGAAGGTAAGAGACAAGCAATTGAAGCAAATCTAGCTCTCAGACGAGCTAGGACACGAGTAGAGGCTATTTCCTATTAGTCAAATCAATATATCCAAATAAGAATCCGTATTTTTTATTCTGTATTCTATAAATTATATAATAGACCACAGATTGTGTTTGCCAATTGAGCACAATCAAGTAGAATTTGATACAACGAAAAAAAAAAATAGGTAGAACTTATTAGATACCGGAGTAAATAGAATGATATCTAATGAGTTCTACCTACAAAAGAACAAAACAATATAATATATAAAATGAGTACTACCTAAAAATGAGTACTACCTAATAAATACTTCTCTTCTTCTTCTAGTACTTCTAGCTTCTTCTTCTAGTACTTCTAGAATATAGAATGAAGTTCTACCTACTATTGGATTTGAACCAATGACTCCCGCCGTATGAAAGCAATACTCTAACCACTGAGTTAAGTAGGTAATTTATCACCACACCACAAAAAGGACCTATTGCTTCAGAAATTATAGGTGGAATAGTATTTTTAAGCAATTAAGGATAAATAGATCAAATAGATGCTAGATACAGGATTATGGAATATCTATCTTGACAAGAAATTCTCTATATGTTAAGATATCTATGCCAAGGGCTATAGCTCAGTTAGGTAGAGCACCTCGTTTACACGTGCGCCAATACTTTTCAAAGGAGTATGCAATGAATTGCTTTTTTTGAGAAATTGATGTCTTACTCTTTACTCTATAGATTCGAGAGAACAATAGCCTGACATATATTTGGTTCGGTCCGATTCCGGTGCAAATTCTGTTGCCAAATCAAATAGAACCCAATCATAATCATTCATTTGATAGTTGATAAGGTAAATACCCATTCCATTCAATGCCAGGCTTAATGAGTATAAGGACCTCAAAATAACCTCTTTTCGTCCTATGAACTTTAAGGTGTATGAAGTATCATATCATATGCGACTCTTGCAGCGGGGGCGCGATAGAGACTCCATTTAACTTAGGTTAATCTGGGCTGAAAGCAGACCTAAGTCAAGGTAAACCTCTCTTTGAAACACTTTGGTATTGCTCCGAGATCAGAATACAAATAATGAATCAGAGTGCATGGAGCCATTTCATTATCTTCCTATAAAGAAAAAAATGGCGGACCAACTGATCTAAAGATCAGTTGATGAAAGAGCCCAATGCAACAAAATGCATGTTGGGTCTTTGAAACAGTTCAAATCATTTCGATAATAACAAGTTTGATCTGTTTTACCGAGAAGGTCTACGGTTCGAGTCCGTATAGCCCTATGATAAGTTAGAACATAGGTGTGCATTAGGTAAATCAACGGAGAGTTTTTGGACACTTCACATACCAATAGCCTATTCAAAATCAAAATGATACGAAGAAAAGGATTTGTGATTACTAGTAATAATTAGAGTTTCATTTAGAGTTCTTTTCTGGGCTAAGTAGAAAGCTTTTTCTATTTCTAATTATTTGAATAATGGGTCTAAGAGAATTATTCAAATAGTGGGTCTAAGATAAAGAACCGCTTATCATTACATGCATAATACTCAATCTAGTTGGAATAATTACATTATACATTAATTATTATTATATTATAATTATACATTATTATATTATAATTATACATTAATAGTAGTCATCTTCGTTTTGAAGTCAGTATGAAAAGTTATCATTACATGCATAATACTCAATCTAGTTGGAATAATTACATTAAGAGTTGCATTGAGAGTTATCTTCGTATTGAAGTCAGTATGAAAAGTCCCTTTTCGGACAATGACAATTATAGTAACAGTTCTATTTATAATTTCATTTGTACTGAAAATATAAGTGGTATTGAGAGTGGTCGCTCTAGTACTACTACGACTATAAGAACTCGTCATAACGACAATGACTTTAATAGAAAAAAATATAAAAATTTCGATATAAATATAAAATATAGAAATTTATGGGTTCAATGTGAAAATTGTTTTGCATTAAATTATAAAAAATTTCTGAGATCAAAAATGAATATTTGTGAACAGTGCGGATATCATTTGCAAATAAATAGTTCAGATAGAATTGAACTTTTAATAGATCCCGGAACTTGGAATCCTATGGATGAAGATATGGTCTCTGTGGACCCCATTGACTTCGGGGAACCTTATAGAAAGCGTATCGATTCCTATCAAAGAAAGACGGGTTTAACCGAGGCTGTTCAAACGGGCCTAGGTCAACTAAACGGTATTCCTGTAGCAATTGGAGTTATGGATTTTAAGTTTATGGGGGGTAGCATGGGATCCGTAGTAGGCGAAAAAATTACTCGTTTGATCGAGTATGCTACCGATCAATCTCTGCCCGCGATTATTGTGTGCGCTTCCGGAGGAGCACGTATGCAAGAAGGGAGCTTGAGTTTGATGCAAATGGCTAAAATATCTTCTGCTTTACATAATTATCAATCAGATAAAAAGTTGTTCTATGTATCAATTCTTACATCTCCTACAACGGGCGGAGTAACAGCCAGTTTTGGTATGTTGGGAGATATCATTATTGCTGAACCTAATACTTACATTGCTTTTGCGGGTAAAAGAGTAATTGAACAAACATTGAATAAGGCAGTACCCGAGGGTTCCCAGGCGTCTGAATATTTATTCCATAAAGGCTTATTCGACCAAATTGTACCCCGTAATCTTTTAAAAGGTGTTCTATCTGAGTTATTTCAACTCCACGGTTTCGTTCCTTTGAAGAAAAATAAAAAAATGAAAAGTTAAGCGCTAACTTCTATTTTTTCGTTTGTAGTGAACCGTTTTTAGTCAATATTATTCTAATTTTTATTATTTGTTATTTGGAAAGTTATTTCTTAATACTAAAGTTATTTCTTAATACTTCTTAATACTATATATTATTAATACTATATATTAATATAATAATATTAATATAATATTAATATAAATATATATTAATATAAATATATATAAATATATAATATATATAAAATAATATATATATTATATATATAAATATATTTAAATATATATAAATATATTTAAAAATATATTTAAAATAAAATAAATATAATCTATATATAGAGATATAGATTAGAGATATAGATGGTTAATATAAGTATAATAGTCTATATAATATAGTAAATTAAATATAGTAAAAAAGGGTAATAGTCAAAAAAGGTAAAAAAGGTAATAAATAAGTAATAATAAATAAGTAATAATAAGTAATAAGTAGTAATAAGTATATAAGTAATAAATATATTAAGATTAAGTATATATAAATAGAATATTCTAATTAAAATAGAATATTCTAATTAAATAGTAAAATAGTATAATATATAGAAAAGAATATTAAATAATATTCTAATTCTAGTATTATAATCTAGTATAATCTAGTAAAATAAATAATTAAATAATAAATAATATAGTAAAATAAAAATTGTAAATCGATATGAATATATGTTTCTATTTCTAATTTAGACATCTTTATAAGATATAGTTTTATCTAGAATATATTTTCTATATAATATAATATTTTCTATATAATATATATAGTATATCATATAGAGTATATATAGTTATAGAGTATATATAGTTTTAGAGTATATATAGTTTTATAATCTATATTAGATTTTAGAATCTATATTAGAATAAATATCATAAGATATCTTTCTAATAGAAATACTTAGATAGAAATATTAAATCGAGGCGCCCATTCTATGACAGATTTCAACTTACCCTCTTTTTTTGTGCCTTTAGTGGGCCTAGTATTTCCGGCAATTGCGATGGCTTCTTTATTTCTTTATGTCCAAAAAAATAAGATTGTCTAGATTCGATGGGACAAAATCTTATCAATTTATTTCAACACTGGATAGATTACAGATATTTATTTCGTGTAATATGGTACAATATATGGCGAAAGTAAAAATGAAAAAATTCTTAAGCGGATCCATGATATCCGCATAAATATATGTATATACAAATACAGCTAAGATCAGATCCGCGAATATTAAAAATATTTAAAATAGTTTAAATAGAAAGTAAATGTAGTTTAAATAGAAAGTAAATGTATCCAACCAATTACTCCTAATGTTTCACGTCAGACTAGTCTTAGTTGATGAAAGTGACTTCGGGATCAAGAAAGGTAAAGTTAAAATTTTGGGGGTTATTCTCTCAAGTCCAATCAAATGCAACCGCATCTAGTTATAGTATGAACTGGCGATCAGAACATATATGGATAGAACTTATAACGGGGTCTCGAAAAACAAGTAATTTTTGCTGGGCCTGTATCCTTTTTTTAGGTTCACTAGGATTCCTAGTGGTTGGAATTTCCAGTTATCTTGGTAGGAATTTGATATCCGTATTTCCATCCCAGCAAATCGTTTTTTTTCCACAAGGAATTGTGATGTCTTTTTATGGAATCGCAGGTTTATTCATTAGTTCCTATTTGTGGTGCACAATTTCTTGGAATATAGGTAGCGGTTATGACCAATTCGACAGAAAAGAAGGAAAAGTCTGTATTTTTCGTTGGGGATTCCCTGGAAAAAATCGTCGGGTCTTACTTCGCTTCCTTATCAGAGATATCCAATCAATCAGAATGGAAGTCAAAGAAGGTATTTATCCTCGTCGTGTTCTCCACATGGAAATCAGAGGCCAAGGAGCCATTCCTTTGACTCGTACTGATGAGAATTTTACTTCACTAGAAATTGAACAAAAAGCTGCCGAATTGGCTTATTTTTTGCAGGTACCGATTGAAGTATTTTGAAATGAACCGTGGAATGCAGAAATTGAAGAGTCCATTTTTTTTTTTCTCAGTATGGAAGAAAGAACTTGCAAATTCTTCGTTTTTTCTTCATTGTTTTAGACTAGAAAAAGTCTAATCTAACTCGAATCTAATATAAATTCAAAAAATTCGAATATTTTTTCGTAATACAGAAATTTTTTTTAGTCAAAAATTTAAAATTGATACCTTTATTGTGATTAGACGGGGAAACATTTTGAATTTGCCCAATTGGGATATTTTGGAAGAATATTGATTTCTTTATTTCATTTTCACCCCCCCCCCCCAAAAAAAAAAAAAGACTCGTGTTCGATTTCTCTTTTGAAATCCAAAAATAAAATTTTTACATAGACAAAAATAGGAATCGAATAGATCCACAGGTCAATACCTTGTTATAGAACTTGTGAATATCAGATCTGATAGACTTGTGAATATCAGATGTGATAGAGTCGACGAATGAAGCAGGTTCATTAATAATTCAATTCAAAGATCAAAATGAAAAAACGGAAAGCATTGGCCTCTCTCCTATATCTTGCATCTATAGTATTTTTGCCCTGGTGGGTTTCTCTCTCATTTAATAAATGTTTTGAACCCTGGGTTATTAATTGGTGGAATACCAGGAAATCCGAAATTTTCTTGAATCATATTCAAGAGAAAAACGTTCTAGAAAGATTCATGGAATTAGAGGAACTATTCCTATTGGACGAAATAATAAGGGACTCTCCGGAGACACATATACAAAAACTTCCTATAGGAATACACAAGGAAACCATACAATTGATCAAAACAAAAAATGAATATGATCTTCATATCATTTTACATTTCTCGACAAATATAATATCTTTCATTATTCTAAGTGGTTATTTTATTCTCAGTAATGAAGAACTTGTCATTCTTAATTCTTGGGTTCAAGAACTCCTCTATAACTTAAGTGACACAATTAAAGCTTTTTCTATTCTTTTAGTTACTGATTTATGGATTGGATTTCACTCGACTCGTGGTTGGGAACTGATGATTGATTCGGTTTACAAAGATTTTGGATTGGATCATAACAATCAAATTATATCTGGTCTTATTTCCACTTTTCCAGTTATACTAGATACAATTGTGAAATATTGGATCTTTCATTATTTAAATCGCGTATCTCCTTCCCTTGTAGTGATTTATCATTCAATGAATGAATGAAGAACCCACTTGATCTCATTATATTAATCAAATTCGAACCTTTCCTCCTCTATAAAGATAAAGAAAGCAAAATGCAATCTTCTTTTTATATTTCATTTCTATCGGTTCAAGATATTCGTCCTATACCTATATTCTAGTACAATTATTTCAGTACAACGACAGACTCGTATATAAGGAACTGGTAAGTATAGTGAGTTCCCTATCAAATTTATTGTAGAAATTCCGGAATCAATGATTGGACATGCAAAATAAAAATGTTTTTTCTTGGTTAAAGGAAGAGACGGTTCGCTTCATTTCTGTATCGATTATGATATATGTAATAACCCCAGCATCTATTTCAAACGCGTATCCCATTTTTGCGCAACAGGGTTATGAAAACCCACGAGAAGCCACCGGACGAATTGTATGTGCCAATTGCCATTTAGCTAATAAACCCGTGGATATTGAAGTTCCGCAAGCCGTGCTTCCCGATACTGTATTTGAAGCGGTTGTTCGCATACCTTATGATATGCAAACGAAACAAGTCCTTGCTAATGGTAAAAAGGGGTCTTTGAATGTGGGGGCGGTTCTTATTTTACCTGAGGGATTCGAATTAGCCTCCTCTGATCGTATTTCCCCCGAGGTGAAAGAAAAGATAGGAAATCTTTCTTTTCAGAGTTATCGTCCCAATAAAAAAAATATTATTGTGATAGGTCCGGTTCCCGGTCAGAAATATAGTGAAATAATCTTCCCTATTCTTTCCCCCGACCCTGCTACGAGGAAGGATGTTAACTTTTTAAAATATCCTATATATGTAGGTGGGAACAGGGGAAGGGGTCAGATTTATCCTGATGGGAGCAAGAGTAACAATACAGTCTATAATGCTACATCCGCAGGTATAGTAAGCAGGATTCTACGTAAAGAAAAGGGGGGATATGAAATAACTATAGTTGATGCATCGGATGGACGTCAAGTGGTTGATATTATTCCTCCCGGACCAGAACTTCTTGTTTCAGAGGGCGAATCCATTAAGCTTGATCAACCATTAACAAGCAATCCCAATGTGGGAGGTTTTGGTCAAGCAGATGCAGAAATAGTCCTTCAAGACCCATTACGGATTCAGGGCCTTTTGTTCTTCTTTGCATCTGTTATTTTGGCACAAGTTTTTTTAGTTCTTAAAAAGAAACAATTTGAAAAGGTTCAATTGTACGAACTAAATTTCTAGGTTCAGAAAAATCTGAAATTAAGGTCAATTTTTCTTTTAGATTTAATACTTTAAATTTATTTACCTATTTATTTTTATCATTATCATATATATCAGATATATATGCATTATATTCATATATAGAAACAAATATAGAAGATTACTTAGCGTATTCTTTTTTATATAACAGAAAAAGAAAGAAAAATTGGAAAAAGAAGAAAATTCGTTTTTAATCTTTGATACCGTCCGTATTTTCACGGAGTAGTATTAATGTATCTAGGGAATAGCGACTTTGAAGTCGCTATTCCCTAGATACCTACGCATCAGATTTCACAGTTCAATCAGTTTAAAAAAGACCTAAAGTTAGGGATTTATCAATGGGTAATGTTGCTCCAATACCTAACCAAAGAGCTACTGCGGTACCGATCAAAAAGACTGTTGTAGCTACGGGACGACGAAATGGATTTTGGAATTTATTGACATTCTCTAAAAAAGGTACTGTCAACAATCCCGTTGGTACAGAAACCATTAAAAGAACACCCAATAACTTATTTGGTACTGTGCGAAGTATTTGAAATACAGGAAAGAAGTACCATTCAGGTAAGATTTCCAAAGGAGTTGCAAATGGGTCCGCGGGTTCACCAATCATTGACGGTTCTAGAACCGCTAAGCCTACATTACAGGCAATAGTGCCTAAAATTACTACTGGAAAAATATATAAAAGATCGTTCGGCCATGCGGGTTCACCATAATAATTATGCCCCATCCCTTTAGCCAATTTAGCTCTTAATACAGGATCATTCAAGTCAGGTTTCTTTGTTATTTGGATAGGTGAATTGTGATGAATCCGTCCCCCAGAGGAACCGGACGTGAGAATTTTTTATCACCCGGCTCGAGCAAGAATCAAAGAAATGTCAAAACAAAAATAGATCGATATCAAATCGAGATTTCATACATATCCCCACCTATATAATGACTCTATGTAGGAATAAATGCTCAATATCCAAGTAGGCTTATAAATTTGATCATGATCAAATCAAGTACTTTTTGGATTGTCTCATGTCTTTTGATTGGTCTTTATCCACACAATTTCTTAAACACAAAATATTTACTTGTTACTAATAAAGAAAGTTTAGCCCTCGTTCTTCCTTAGACCCCTTGTTTCACTCCGATAGTATCTTAGATCGTGATCGATGCAAAGGAAATGAATGCATTTCTACACTATAAATAAGGAGGTAGAACAGAACACGGGATCATGCCACATCACTTATTTTATTCTAATTTAGCGGATCTTACGGAGCCTGTTCATGTATAACATAATTCGGGTATGATCATAGAAAAGAATCCCCTCAAGCGAACCAGCCTATCCTCTGCTATACATGGTGGGCTAGCGTAGTGATTGGATGCGGAGACACATTTAATTGTGAATTACAACTACAATGTGGCAGATAAATATATTTGCATGGCTAAATCAATAGTTCAAGTCACACACTCCCATAATCCACCCTTTTCTCGTAAAATCCACTTCAACTATTTGTATCAAATAAGGAATACAATATTTTGGAGTTGAAGAAAAGTATCCAAACAACATGTCTTATTTTTTCAATAATCCATATTTCTAGCAGCGAAATATTATTTATTGTCTATGGTTCCTTCCCGATATGATATATAATCAATTCCAAATATCTACGAGCTGTCTTCTCTATAAGGGACCCGAAATGCCCTGCTTACGTATCATTGGAAAGTGCATTAACATAAATACGGCAGTAAGAAGAGGCAATACAAAAGTATGTAAACTATAAAAACGAGTTAAAGTGGATTGGCCTACACTAGCACTTCCACGTAATAACTCTACCAAAGGGGATCCAATTACAGGAATAGCTTCAGGTACGCCTGTCACGATTTTGACTGCCCAATAACCAATTTGGTCCCGAGGTAAGGAATAACCAGTTACACCAAAAGATGCAGTCAATACAGCCAAAACGACACCTGTAACCCAAGTTAATTCCCGAGGCTTTTTAAATCCACCGGTAAGGTACACGCGAAATACGTGCAAGATCATCATTAGAACCATCATACTTGCTGACCATCGATGAACTGATCGGATTAACCAACCAAAGTTGGCCTCAGTCATTATGTACTGAACAGAGGAAAAAGCCTCTGTAACGGTTGGACGATAGTAAAAAGTCATAGCAAAGCCTGTAGCTACTTGTACTAAAAAACAAGTCAGTGTGATTCCTCCTAAACAATAAAATATGTTGACATGAGGAGGAACGTATTTACTAGTTATATCATCCGCAATCGCTTGAATCTCGAGACGTTCCTCAAACCAATCGTATACTTTATTGAGATAGGTAACCCAAGAAAAGGGCACTCCCCCTCCGAGAACCATATATGAGAATTTCATCTCGTACAGCTCAAGCGAAAACACACAAATATTGATTTCAGATTTATTCGAATATTTAATCGAATAAATAATTCAAAACTTCTTAGCTGCTTGATTCACCTTGCCTCGAAGATAGGAACTAACAAAAATCCGAAACAGCTTCTTTGTATGATAATGCCAAAAACTATCAAGTTGGCTCATCTCTCTTTTTTGATGTTAATCGAAAAGGGCCTCTTGAATCTTCTTTTCCCTATTTTTTTATTTGTTATTTTTTTGTAATGCAGATTGACTCTTGCTTTCCTATTGATAGGAATTCGGATAGGAATTTGCTTGTTGAGACCCTACGATTCATTCAATTAAAACCTCAGATTCATACTGGAACCACGATGCTTTAATAAAGCAAAGACTCAAGCGAAACTTAAACTCAAAGGTTCTCTGAGTAAAAACCTTTTGATAATCATTTATTTAATTAATGTAAATGTAAAAACTCAACAAAACCTAAGGAAAGAGTTGCGCTGTCCTTCGGTCAAAAAAGTCTGAAAAAATCATTTGGTTTAGGAAATCCTTATTTGAAATTTTTTGTTTTAAGTCCGGTTGCGAGGTCTAAATAGAGGTATGAATCATAGTTTCCATATTTATTTCAATATTTTTTTCTTGATCTATTCTATATATTAGATTCCTATTCCGTGCTCCAGATACTAACTAGAATAAATATCTGACGAGATAGAATCATCTCGATAGAAACGACAGACCCATTCTCCGTATTATCAATAGGATCAATTATAACAAGTCACACACTCATATTCCGGAAACGCCGAAACAAAGAAATTACACGGTCGAACTACCAGAATAGTCTAAAATCCGAGTCTTCATTTTTGATTGAAAACTAGGACCTTATAGTCCTTATAAACCTAACTCGTTGAAATTCCATCCAGTAAAACGGAAGAATTATAAATTTCCAAAATAATAGATAGAAATATCGTAAAAAGAGCCATTGCGACTCCCATTAATGGTGTAGTCCCCCAGCCCGGAGCTACTTTACCATATTCCGAATTCAATGGTTTCAATAAAGCCCCTACAGTAGTTTGTCTTGACTCAGATCTAGAACTACCCTCAACGGTTTGTGTAGCCATAAATCCTATTTCATTATTGGTTGAGATCTGTTGACTTTGTATACCATTACGTTGTAGTTGTAAATAAACAATCTTATCGTGGATTCATTGTGATCTTGAATTTTTTTTTTAATGGAAACTGCAACCCTAGTCGCCATCTTCATATCTGGTTTACTTGTAAGCTTTACTGGGTACGCTTTATATACCGCTTTTGGGCAACCCTCTCAACAACTAAGAGATCCATTCGAAGAACACGGAGACTAGTTGACGTAATGAGCCTCCCATACGGGGAGACTCATTACATCAATTGCGATAATAAAAAATTATTTCATTTTTTAGTTGGAACCTTGGGTGGTTCTCGAAAAAAGATAGCGAAAAAAATTATCCCTAAAGTCGAGACTAAAAGGAATGTATAAACCAATGCTTCCATAGATTCAATCGTGATTTAGAATTATAGCTTTCACACTTATTAATTTGGGATCATTTACCGTCTAAATGAAACGAAAGAGTCAAAGAAAAAGATGATTGAAGTCAAAATTTCTTAGGTATCCTATGTCAAATCAAAAAAATAGAGTCGAAAGATACTCAAATAGTGTTGTATCAGACTGCCTCTCTCCTTGTAGTTGGGTCTCCAACTTTTTGGAATGCTCCAAATTCCACTTGAACATCCAAATCTGGATCAATACCAGCAAAAACATCTCTGAACAAGGTTCTAGCACCATGCCAAATGTGTCCGAAAAAGAATAGCAAAGCAAAAGTAGCATGACCAAAAGTGAACCAACCCCTCGGGCTGCTACGAAAAACACCATCAGATTTCAAAGTAGCCCGATCTAATTCAAAAATTTCACCTAATTGGGCACGTCTAGCATATTTTTTAACAGTAGCAGGATCGCTATAACTGACTCCATTGAGTTCGCCACCATAGAACTCAACAGTTACACCTACTTGTTCAACACTATACTTGGATTCTGCCCTTCTAAAAGGAACATCGGCTCTCACAATTCCGTCTCCATCTACCAAAACCACCGGAAATGTTTCAAAGAAGGTAGGCATACGACGTACAAAAAGCTCACGACCTTCTTTATCTCTAAAGACAGGGTGTCCTAACCATCCAACAGCTATTCCATCCCCGCTGTCCATGGAGCCTGCTCTGAATAATCCCCCTTTTGCTGGATTATTACCGATATAATCATAAAAAGCTAATTTTTCAGGAATTTTAGACCAAGCTTCTGATAAACTTAGATTTTCGGCAAGTCCGGCACTAACTCTTCGATATATTTCTTGCTGAAAGTATCCCTGATCCCACTGATAACGAGTAGGGCCAAATAATTCGATTGGGGTAGTTGCTGAACCATACCACATAGTTCCAGCAACAACGAAAGCTGCAAAAAAAACAGCAGCAATACTGCTGGAAAGTACAGTTTCAATATTGCCCATACGTAATCCTTTGTATAGACGTTGAGGTGGGCGGACACTAAGATGGAATAAGCCCGCTAATATACCCAATGTACCCGCTGCAATATGATGAGAGGCTATTCCTCCGGGAACAAAGGGATCAAAACCCTCTGCGCCCCACGCTGGGTTTACGGGTTGTACCTTTCCTGTTAGTCCATAAGGATCAGACACCCATATTCCAGGACCGTACAACCCTGTTACATGAAATGCGCCAAAGCCAAAGCAAGCCACCCCTGAGAGAAATAAATGAATTCCAAAGATTTTTGGCAAATCTAAAGAGGGTTTGCCCGTACGTTCGTCAGAGAATATTTCTAGGTCCCAATATACCCAATGCCAGATAGCTGCTAGGAAGCACAAGCCAGAAAACAAAATATGGGCTCCTGCCACGCCTTCATAGCTCCAAATCCCTGGATTCGTTATAGTTCCTCCTGAAATACTCCAACCACCCCACGAATTGGTTATTCCTAAACGAGTCATGAAAGGTATAACGAACATACCCTGTCTCCACATTGGATCAAGAGCAGGGTCAGAGGGATCAAAAACTGCTAATTCGTATAGAGCCATTGAACCCGCCCAACCAGAAACTAGAGCTGTATGCATTATATGTACAGAGATCAATCGACCGGGGTCATTCAATACGACAGTATGAACACGATACCAAGGCAAACCCATGCAAATACCCCTTTATCGAAGAAAAATAGACACTATGTCACTTTATTTTATCGCATTGAAAAAGACTATAACTATATTATGTACCTAACATTATCTACCTTAACCTTTTTAGTGGATTCCGTATGAGAAAGGGTTAATATTGAATTCCGTTCCATTAAAAATAAGGGAACAATTCTGTTCGTAAGAACAAAGAGAAGCAGATTTATTCTATACCCGATAAGTACCAATACGCAATGGGGGATTAATCCCACTTTCGGGAAACAAATGTATAAATACTTTTTTATTTCTCATTTGAACAATCAAACCGTTAGTTTAGTTAAGTTCAAATTTTTCTTTATTCGTTTTGTCTTACTCTAATAAACCTTTCAATCCATGTATAAATATACAAATTTAGAAATTTCATATCTATATAAATTTAATATCTAATATAAATAGAAATAGAATAAACATAAAAAAGATTAAGACAAAAAAAGAATTGCCACGTTTCCATATTAAAGTGAAGTAGAATACTCCATTTTTTCTTTAATTTATTTATGCCCATTGGTGTTCCAAAAGTACCTTTTCGTAGTCCTGGCGAGGAAGATGCAGTTTGGGTTGACGTATAGTGCGACTTGTCAGACGTAATGGGTCATATGGAATTTACCCATTCTCTCCCCCGATTGAGATATCTTCTGTTTCGCCCAAGAAATGAGTGAACCATCAAGCATTCGATTCGGAGCGCGAACTGAATACAATTAGATCAATTTCTATTTATGGGATCCATATTCTGAATTAGAAGAATTTAGGGTTCACTTGGACTGAGAAAACAAAACTCAAGTATCCAGGCTCCGTTCAGAAAATACCAACCAAATGGGTTTTGATAATATACCTACAATTACCTTTTGTATCATAGATTCTTTTTATATCTTATTATATCTTTTTTATTAATATCTTATTTTTATACTTAAATTACTATTTAATTTCTAATTTTTTTAATTAGATTCAAATTAGAATCAATTCGATTCCAAAGCTTCTACAATTAGATAAATAAATTAGATAAATAATTAATAGATAAGTAATTAATAATTAAATAATTAAGTCTAATCATAACTATCTAATTCGCTAATTCGAATTTTATTAGTTAGATTATTAACTAGATTATATATTCTTATTCTATTTTTATATATTCTTATTCTATTTAATTAAGTATTTAATTAAGAATTAATTAAGAATTTAATAATTCCAAATTTTTTTATTATTTATTTAATTTTATTAATTTTAATTTATTTTTATTATATTTCTATATTTAGAAATATTATAAATATTAGAAATATCAATTTCTATTTAGAATTTTGATTTTATTCTCTTTTTTTATATCATCTTTTTTATATTACATATTATACTATTAGCTATTAGATTATATTAAACTATTAGATTATATTAAAGATTATATTAAATTAAAGATTATATTAAATCATATAAATGATATTTATCATATAAATCATATTTTTATCATATAAATCATATTATAGTATATAGATACTATTAGATTAAGATTATGTAAAGATTAAGATTATGTAAAATATATATATGTAAAAATTAGAAATAGAATCCAAATATTAGGAATAAATATCTCAGCCAACCCCAAACAAATATAGCCAATCATTGGGGAAGGACATGAAACAAATTGAAATAAAAAAGAAGTAGTAATAAAAAGAAGCGGTACTGAAAGAATTTGCCCTATATGTGCAAATAGAATTCGGACGTATGTTTTCCGGAGTAGAACATGAACCTAAAAGAATTGAAAGGACTCATTCAGGAACAAGAAAATGACATCGTGATTTGAATCTCGATGAAACAATACATCAATGAAAGGTTAGTTCAACAAGTTCAGTAAATTCTTTTTTTTTATTAGTATTAATATTCAATTATTTTTTTTTTTTTAGAATTTATAAAAAAAAATTATTATAAAGAGAGCCAAAACTATGCTTTTGATTTGAAAATATATATATATATATAATATATTAAGTATATTAAGTATATATTTATTAAGTATATATTAAGTATATATATATATATAAGAATATAAGATATAAGAATATAAGAAAAATATAAGAAAATAAGAAACGCCCTTCGTTAGAAAAAAAAGAACTCTATTTATCACAAAAAAAGAAATAGAACAGGAATCGGTACATTGATTATTCTTTCGCAATTTTTTTTGAACCGTATGCATCCAAAGGTGCATGTACGGTTTCTAAGGGATACCTTTTTCCCAGCCAACCGACTTTATCGAGAAAGATTACTTTTTTTAGGCCAAGAGGTTGATAGCGAGATTTCGAATCAACTTGTTGGTCTCATGGTATATCTTAGTATAGAAAATGATACTAGGGATCTTTATTTGTTTATAAACTCTCCCGGCGGATGGGTAATACCAGGAATTGCTATTTATGATACTATGCAATTTGTGCCGCCCGACGTGCATACAGTCTGCATGGGAATGGCCGCCTCAATGGGATCGATTATCCTGGTCGGAGGAGCAATTACCAAACGTCTAGCATTCCCTCACGCTTGGCGCCAATGAGTTTTTTTTTTTTATTAAAGACAGACTATGCCTTCGCCAGGAATAATAGGTAATAATAGCATGGCACTTCGAGTTCGATATGAACAAACCATTATTGTTTTTTCATAACATGATATTTTGTATCGAAATAGTAGTATGAAACAGGGGTTATTTCCGATTTTTTCTTATGTATCGGGAGCACATTTCAGCGTCACAAACCTTTTTCTTACACAAAATATCAGAAGTCTCTTTCTGATATATATGTTATGAAAGAGTAAAAAAAACCGTTTTCCTTATTGGATTCTATCAGAAAGGAACTCTGGGATTGCTAAATCACAAATAAAAAAAAAGCAACAGAACCATCGTAGTATTTTTTTTGACTCCTACGAAAAGAAGGGTGGTAAATGGATCATTCAAACGATCTGGATCGAATGCATTCTATTTCTTTCTTTGCTACAATATAAGAAAAAGTAAATTCCATTACGGAGCCGTATGCACAAAGGATGCCCGTACGGTTGATGCGGCAATTCTCTTGTTTTTCTTCTTATTCTTTTTTTTTTTCTTATTTTAAACCAATCATATGAGATAGAAGAGAAGAGCCGTTTATGATGTTATATATCATCAGGGTTATGATTCACCAACCCGCAAGTTCTTTTTATGAGGCACAGGCGGGGGAATTTGTCCTGGAAGCGGAAGAACTACTGAAACTTCGCGAAACCCTCACGAGTATTTATGTAGAAAGAACGGGCAAGCCATTATGGGTTGTATCCGAAGACATGGAAAGGGATGTTTTTATGTCAGCAATAGAAGCCCAAGCTCATGGAATTGTCGATCTTGTAGCGGTCGAAAATGAAAACGCTGGTGGGGATTTCGTGTAAATGAAATCTATTTCAAAGCATAATTCTAATTTTACGTAATTTGATATTGAATAGAAAATAGAAAAAATTCCTAATCATCAGGTTAAGATCGATCTAAACCAATCTATTAGAATATATATATGACATGCCAACAATTAAACAACTTATTAGAAACACAAGACAGCCAATCAGAAATGTTACAAAATCTCCCGCTCTTAGAGGATGTCCTCAGCGCCGAGGAACGTGTACTAGGGTGTATGTGCGACTCGTTCAGATTATTAGTTCGACCAAATGAGACAAACAACCTTTCCAGTATCAACGACCGGTCCTAACGAAAAGAAAAGAATAAATGGAGAAGTTCCATTCTTATTCTTATATGGGTTTATTGAATTTATGGTTTCCATTGGTGCAAATCCAATCGTCTAGATTTGACATGAGAAAGAATGCTCCGTTGGTAGCAAACAGTTATCGATTAAGCGGAGGAAATAATTAGAAGATGAAGAAATTTATGCTCCTTCCTATTGTTCAAAATGTTGAAAGAACGGACTAAGAGGATCAGCTATTTAGCCAACTTTCTTTATTAAATGCCGTCACTGTATGAATAACTCTTATTGTGAAGAGAGCTATTACTCGATAATTGATGGGTAGAGCCAAAGAGCGTGAACTATACAGATTAACAATAACATTTGATTAAATGAATATGAATAAAGTAGGCTCCGGTGTATAGAGAGGATCTCACTGTTTTTAAAGTAACCATAGAAACGATGGAACCCGCAATTTATAGAATTTTTATATAATTCTAATTTAATTTCTATTTAGAAATTTATATTTAGAAATAGTTACAATTTTATTTATTTAATATTGAATTATTTAATTCATTTTTTTATTTAATTTTAATTTAATATTGAATTAAAAAATAAAAATTCCATTTTTTTTTTTTAGTTTGAGTATTACTTTAGTATCTATAATTTCCGGGTGAAAAATAAATACCCCGAATGAATAAAGAATCGTGGTCAGGAAGGTTATAGTAGCAAAAGCCATTGGAATTTATATTTTATATATTGGAAGAATCCGTTTTGTTAGTAATCAACCGGGGGGGAGGTAAAAGGATGACTGAAAGAATAGAAATCAATTAGTTATTCATTAAGATTTTATTTTGATTCAATGACCAGAGTTAGACGAGGATATATAGCTCGGAAACGCCGAACAAAAATTCGTTTATTTGCATCAACTTTTAGAGGGGCTCATTCGAGACTTACTCGAACGGCTACTCAACAAAAAATGAGAGCTTTAGTTTCCTCTGATCGAGATAGAGGCAGACAAAAGAGGGATTTTCGTCGTTTATGGATTACTCGAATAAATGCAGTAATTCGTGATAGCAAGGTATTGTATAGTTATTCTGTATTAATACAGAATCTGTACAAGAATAAATTGCTTCTTAATCGTAAAATACTTGCACAAATAGCTATATCAAATAAGAATTGTCTTTACATGATTTCCAATAAGATCATCAAATAGAGATTTTGTAGTACAGGAATGATTGAAACAGAATTCCCCGGAGTTCATTCTCCGGGAGGATAGAATAAAAAAAAAGACTAAAAAAAAAATAAAGAAATAAGAGTGAAGGAATTAATATGTTTGAATAAAAAAGGATTTCTGACTTTTTGTTTCTTATAACCCAAGCATCCACTCTATCTTTTCGAACAAAACAGTTTGAGTTCTTATTTTATTTAGTTTTGATGAGTATGTCTATTTATTTCTGATTCTAGGACCAGAAGTTCTGGGAATCGATTCGGCTCTCTCAAATTGTTTCTCATTATTAAGAAAAGGTAACAAAGATAAAATACGAGCTTGTTTTATAGAAATAGTAATTAATCGTTGTTGTTTCAAAGTCAATCTATTCACCCGTCTAGATAATATTTTTCCCTGTTCACTAATAAATCGACTAATTAAACTCATGTTTCTATAATCAATTCGATCCCCCGATCCAATTGGGTGCAAACGCCTACGAAAGGATCTCTTGTATTTACGAAAAGAGTGTTTGGCTTTATCCATGTTTTATTCCTTATCTTTTAAATTCTATTTCTTTATTCATTTCAGATCCGACCGAACTAAGCTTTTATTTATACTATTTTTATACTATTACTATACTCTGATTCCATGATTATATATATATTATACATTTATAATATACATTATATACATTTATACATTCAAATTATACATTTATAATATATAATATATAATATACATTTATACATTCAAAAATAATTATGAATTTTCTTTTATATTTTTATATATTTATGTAAAAAATTTATGTATTATGTAATAATTATATACATATATATTATATACGGTGTTAATATGTTAAGTATGTTAAGTTTTCCCTCTTCGTTTGCAAAGTTAAACATTTAATTTATTTCTTTATTTCCCCGTGAATCGTATGCTTGCGACAGTAGGGACAAAATTTTCTCAATTCTAATCGGCCAGATGTATTGTGTCGATTTTTTTTAGTAGTATATCTAGAAATACCCGGCGATTCCTTATTGACACCCTTTTGTACACAACTGCTACATTCCAAAATAACTATGACTCGAACATCTTTACTCTTGGCCATGAGCCTTAACCTCCTTTGTATTTTTGATTGGATTCGCTTAACTTTAACTCTTTTTCGATCCGAGACGAAGAAAAAAAGAAAAAAAAAAAAGATAAGTTACTAATTGAAAATAATTAGAAATCAAATTTCGAAAGATTTTCTCATTCTATGATATATGATAAAAGTGAAATTCAAATTCTCTAATTCTATTAAAACTCTCATTCTACCCATTCTATTATTATATTAAATATTTAAATATTAATTAAATATTATTTAATATTATTAAATTCAATATTATTTAATATTATTATTAATAATAATTTAGAATAATAAAGAATAATAATAATATTAAAGAATAATAATAATATTAAATATATTTATTAAATATATTAGTATAAATATAAATATATTAGTATAAATATATTAGTATTAGAAAAATATATTAGAAAAATATTTTAAAATATTAAATAGAATATATTTAAAATATAATAATTTAATAATATATAATATAATATTTTAATATTTGAAATATTAAAATAATAATAGAATAAAAAGTTCTAGTAATGGTAATAAATAATTAAGTAATACAATTTTTTTCTAAGCTAAGTATCTATCTATTCTAAACACCATCCGAATGTTCAATATTTAAATATCCTCTTTATATATATATATCAATAACTAGAATTAATTATCAATAGAATTAATTATCAATAACTAGAATTAATTAAAAAATGGAAATGTCAAAGCATCTGGGAATAAACGATTAATTTCTATCAATATGCCCGCTAAAGACGCAAACCATAGAGTGCTTACTACTGGTGCCACGGAAAGATATGTTTTTATATCTCGCATTGAAAATCCTCCTTCTTTGTTGGAATACATATATGGTCAGATGCTCTAGTTCAAGATCATTTATAATTTATATTTATTTTACACAGAATTGTTAAACAAAACAGAAAATATATACAATGAAGCAATAGATAAGATTGGTTTTCCTTCTCCTAAAAAGGATAAAGACGATCTCTTCTTCCCAAGCATTATCTATAACATTATCTATAAATAATAAAAATAATAATATAAATAATAAATATTAATATAAATATTAAATAAATAATAAATAATAATAAATATTAATATAAATATTAAATATTTATTTTTTTGTGTTAGGTTTCAAATGTATAGTATAAAATTCTTATCTTATGTGTATGAAATGTATGAAAAATTCTTATCTTATGTGTATGAAGTATGAAGGGAAACCGAAAAGAGGAAATAACAAGAAAAATGTATATAGATGTAAGAAAAAATACTGGTGTGGAAAACAAGACAGGGATTTTGTAAAATGAGACTGTACAATATTTTGAAAAGGGATGTAGCGCAGCTTGGTAGCGCGTTTGTTTTGGGTACAAAATGTCACGGGTTCAAATCCTGTCATCCCTACCTATTACTTCCTCTATGAGAAGTAACGAGGGATTAATTCAGATCGATTAAAATAGGACATAATTTTCCCTTTTTGCACACAAGAATGTATGATGTATACAAGACACGTTGTGGATAAGATAGAAAAAACTTTTCTTTACTGCTTTATTTCCTGTCATAAATAAAATATATGTCATAATAATAATAAAATAAAGCGCTCTTAGTTCAGTTCGGTAGAACGCGGGTCTCCAAAACCCGATGTCGTAGGTTCAAATCCTACAGAGCGTGATTCGGCTTATTTTATATCAAAAAACTTAACAAAAATTGAAATTGCAATTTCAATTTGACCCCCCGAGGCGAGGAGGTCAATAAAAAAAAAAGAAATGTTACTCAATCAAAGGTCCAATTGATCACCACGCCTATATTGTAAATATGCGGTTACAAATAATCCTGCCAAAGTAATAGGAATTAAGCCTAAGACGATTCCAAATAGAAAAACTTCAATCATTTCGGTTTATTTTATGGTATAAAAGAGAGGTAAGATCTACCCTTAAATAGTAATCTGAATTCCTCGTGAATCTCAATGACGAAGAATTGGCAATTGATAGGGGAAAGAGCCGTAGAATATCTACAATCCCAGAGAAATATTCATTTTTGTTTATTTAATTTAACTCATTTTAAATAAGTCGTATCTTGTTCAAACCGACGAATAAAGCCGAGGTTATAGTTAAC